CGCAAAACCCAGCGCAAGCTCCGCCCAGACCCGCAACTAAGAACGCTGCGCCTCCGGCCAATTATGATCCTCAGCAGCAACAAGGTGCTCCTGGGGACCCAATAGAGCTCACTACCCGCCATTCCCCCTACCCTATTTTCCATCCTTCTGGCCAGGAAAGCCATTTCTCTGCCCAGAGATAAACCACTCCCCTGGCCTCCTGGTCTCGACTATTCAAAATTCTGTCGATTTCACCGATACGCGGGCCATACCATCGAAGAGTGTCATACTTTGCGTGATGTCATCTATGACATGAATGATGAAAATCGTATCAATTGGAACGAAGTTAAGGCATACCTAAAAGCCGCCAATGTCACTGAAGCTACTAATATGGGGATCTATACTAATCCAATGCCACAACATCAAGGGGGACAAGTCACTACTCAGAGACAACCACCAGTACAAACTAATCCAGGACCTTCTGCCAGCGCTAACACCATCCGAGCTTGCACTGCCGCTCGAAGAGAGATGCCTGTGAGACCCCCTCAAGTTCTGTAATTCTAAGGAGGTTCTGAGAATTCAAAACTCCGAAGTCACTTTCTTTGCCCCGAGGGAGTTCCAACTTCCAAAAGCAGACGAAATCACTATGGAACCGGACCTCCTCGCTGCCGCTCAATTCATTACCAGGAAGAGGCAAATTAGCTTTTTTATTAAGGGTGGGTGGAAAAGGTGAAAAAAGGAATAATGTATCCGAACGAATGCATCGGCAGATGCAATTACCCCTATTTTTAGAAATCCCCTCGTTACCTACTAGTGAGCCGGAAAGCTTAGGGACGCCTCTCGTTCCTCTTCCCCCATTTGACAACCGTATCTCAGAATGTTCGGATGATTCTCTGGAACCCCCTTAACTAAAACAAATATAATAGAAATTATCTTTCGGAGAGATGGCCGAGTGGTTGATGGCTCCGGTCTTGAAAACCGGTATAGTTCGTAACAAAGAACTATCGAGGGTTCGAATCCCTCTCTCTCCTTTTCCTCGGTGAAGATATTTCTTTCTTTATTGGATTTGCCTGGCTTTTTAGTATCATAAAAGGAAATGGCTTATTATCCCAGTTAGCCGAGCCAGAAAAAAAAAAACAGAATATAAATGAAAAGAAAGGAAAAGGAACACTTTTTAAAGTATGACCCGATCATACCAATATGTATGGTAGTGGAATCAAATTGATTCTTACTTCAAGCATCGGACTCCTGTCTCAGTGTTGGGGGGTCATGGAAAGAAGAGGTTCAAAATCACGATCAATTCCTTTTTCAAATCCTGCTGCAGCTGCACGAGCCCTTCCCGCGTGCCATAAATGACCTACGAATAGGAAGAATCCTAGAACAAAATGAGAGGTAGCTAACCAACTTCTAGGAGAGACATAATTGACTGCATTGATTTCGGTAGCTACGCCACCCACAGAATTTAAAGAACCTAAAGGAGCATGAGTCAACTATTCTGCGGAACGCCGTTCTTGCCAAGGCTGTATGTCTTTTTTCAGCCTACTCAAGTCCAACCCATTTTGACCCCTTAGAGATTCTAACCAGGGAGCACGCAGATCCCAAAAACGCATAGTTTCCCCTCCAAAAATGGTCGGAGGTTTAAAATTATATATATATATACAGGATTGGATTTCCACTCAGTTGGAAGGAAGGTTAGATCCCTTTGACAGGGTTGTATTTTTGATTGAAATGGGATGGTGTTCAAACTCCCGAAATGCAGTCTAGACAGCGGGACCTCCCCTTTCTGACTGGACTGACTCGGGGAAAGGTCAATCTCCTCCGGAGCATGCTTCACAGCCACTCATTCGTCCTGACCAAATAGTAGAATCTATCTCTCAGCAATTCTTTTCTCCGCTAATCACCCCTTCCCAACCAACCAGCCCGCCCGATCGATTTTGGTTGATCGGCTAATTCAAAGGGCAACATCTGGTCCGAAGTTGTCGGAACGAATCGTTTGCTTTATCGAACAAAGCTTTATTAGGGGGTCTTGGTTGGCCCCCCTATTTTCAACCAAACCAGCTGGCATCGACCAGCTTTGCGATACGGACGGACAACGAAGAAGAACGCAGGCAGCGGAAATGCAAAAGAGAAGAGCAAAGATTCCCGATCCAGAGCATGTTATTGACTCAACCACAAATCTCTTTTTTTAAGGTAGCTTGCTTACTCTCAGCCACTAGTTAGAAGGAAATCCCTTGACTTCATGCCCTTATGCTCTTATGCAGTAAAGAAAGCAAGTGAGGCGGGCTAAAATTCCATTCGAAGTAAGGTAACCGGATTCGATCTTGCACCATCTTCAACTCTTCTCGGGATCCGGAGTTTTTCGAGAAAAGGTCCCATCCTTCAATATCATGATTGGGTCGACCAGGCCAGATCATGAGTGAATAGAAAATCGAAAACGTACATAGCTGTTCCAGCTGAAATACTTGGAATAATTCTACCACTTCTACTAGGAGTAGCCTTTTTAGTGCTAGCTGAACGTAAAGTAATGGCTTTTGTGCAACGTCGAAAGGGCCCTGATGTAGTGGGATCATTCGGATTGTTACAACCTCTAGCAGATGGTTCGAAATTGATTCTAAAAGAACCCATTTCACCAAGTAGTGCTAATTTCTCCCTTTTTAGAATGGCTCCAGTGGCTACATTTATGTTAAGTCTGGTCGCTCGGGCCGTTGTACCTTTTGATTATGGTATGGTATTGTCAGATCCGAACATAGGGCTACTTTATTTGTTTGCCATATCTTCGCTAGGTGTTTATGGAATTATTACAGCAGGTCGGTCTAGTAATTAGGGGGCGGCCGTTCGGTCGCCTATGATACTAGGACCAATAGGTCAAAAATGGGTTTGTGCCGGAGGTGTTGAACGATCTACTCTACACAGGTGTGGGCAACCAGGGCTAGGGCTCATAAACCCTTTCTTTCATTTATCAATAGGGCCCTGGTCGGTCACTTTTCCGGGCCGGGATCGAGTTGTGGAAGTTATAAAAAAGAGATCTTTCTCTGAGCACCTCAGATCAAGAGGAAGGGTAGCTTGTCAAGCTGGCCTATATATATTGAATATCTATCTTAATAATATATATAGTGGATTCGCTGTCTTTTAACCGGCTGTTCTTCTTTGTCAACGCTACTAAGGCGACCGGTTAGGGAGCGCCTACAACACTTATGAAAGAGTTTGAGAATGGGTTATTAAAAAAGGAAAAGGCCCTACTTAGTTTCGCAAGCCTTTGTCATTGTCAGTCAACTAAGTAGGGCCTGAGGCCCCCTGCGAATCCGTAAATCTGAAGAGCATGCCGCAACAAAAGGATGGTCCCCTATGCATTTCATTCTTTCCGGAAGGGAAAGAAAAGTACCCCCCATCATGGTGAACCTCTCCTTGTGATCGGGATGAGGTAGATGCCTCCCAGCCGGGGGGCGGATCGAATCGGAGTTTCCTTAGGTAGCCACCGACCTACAGTTATCCTTAAACTTCCGTGCTTGGTGGAGAAGAAGCGAACAAAGGTACGCTCGCTTGCTGTCTTGTTCTCTGCCGCGAACTGGGATCGCTCGCCAGCTAGGTCAGATTGGAGCAACATTTTTTGAGAACAGATTACCCATCTTCGGGGACAGGGGGCGGAACGACCTCTCGATCTACTTACTGCAGCCCAGGAAGAAAAACGTCGTCTAGGCGTTCCCTCTTGCTCCGATCTCCCCTACGCCTAGCACGTTGTCTGGGCCAAGAGCCATAGTTAGTTGCTGTTTCCATTTGGTTGTTTTTTTTCTCGTTGTTGATACCGGCAAGACCCAGCCAGATGATGTCTGCTGGTTGGTAGTGAGAGGACTATTAGTACCTGCCTACCCAAAAGGGGGCGCTGATTAAAAAACAATCATTTGATTTTGTTTCTTGCTCTCCCTTAGCAGCGGGAAAGGAGTCTATCTATCTGCCTAGCTTTGGTAGATTTCCCCCAACGCAATCCACAGAAATTCCACGAATCCCTTGGTGGATAAGTTCGACGACTCAGCAGCAGTGCGGAATGGAGTTTCTCTTCCGGTGGATCTGATCTATAGTTAGGGGGCAATACATACCAAAAGGTTCGAAGAAAGAAGGCGCATAAGAGTATATAACCAACCCACCCTTCTTTATAACCTATTCACATGAGTGAAGCGGCTGGATGCATAAGGGAAGTGCACGTTTGTGAGACCTTAGTCGGGATGCATAGGGGAGTCAACCTACGAGCACAGAAGAGCGTGGTACCGCTGCCCCTCTCTAAGTAAAGGTAAAGTCTCCCCTTCAGCTAGAATGGTTGGAAATTGAAAGAAGCGGAAAAGGGTCAAAGGCGGTTGCTAGCATCGAAGAGAGCCGTCATCGACGAGAAAGTGGGAGTTCGGACTTGGCGAACGAGCTCTTGCCGCGGGAGAGGAAAGCGGGGCAGGCAAAATAACCATTCCGGTGGTTGATAGTGGAGCAAAGGTTGGATAAAACATGGATAGGCATGCCAACTCATCCAAAAGGATTAGAAAGAGGAAGGGCTCGCGAGGTCGATCCCACATCTCATAGAGAGGAGGAATACCAGGGATGAGTTGGGATAACTAACTCTACAGCTCACAAGAATGGGAAAAGTCATTCCACATTACTCCAGTTTTTCATAGCTTTATTGTTGAGAGAATAGGGAAAGGTTGGCTGAAATGGCGTTACGGCTTCCAAATTCTTTTTAAAGTATGTTGATTGAACTAATAGATGCTGGGTGAGGGCTTAAAGACCCTATTCACATAGCGTTCCTGGACACATATTTTTCCTCGGGGCGGGCAGATTTTCCTTAAATAGGGGATCCGGGCCCGATTTAGATAAAGAACTTTTTCTTTGCTGCAGGGCCGGGGAGAACGAGAAGAAGGATCAAAACATCGAAAGCCTTTCTGAGCCGAGGCATGCCCCTTTAAAAAACATCTGTTTGCACGAGGTGCAAGCTTCTGACGTAGCTGGGCAGGTATATGAGCATAGCAGAAAAAAAAGTCTAATACTTTCATAATCAGGTGGCGATCCAAACAGGCACTGATATGGAGTAAGGTCGCCAAGCACAGAGGAAGGCGGTTGATGATAAAGACCGCGATGGAAAAGGCCCTCAACTAACATAGGGCCACTTACCTTACTAGATAGGGGGGGGGGGGGGACAGGGCTGTCAAACATCAGAGCAAGAGCCCTTTCTCTTCTCTGATATGTGTCTATGCTTCCTTTCCTTTCTGCGATCCCATTTTGCTGTGAGGTATACGGACAGGAGAACTGATGATCAATTCCATGAATGGCTGTAGAGAGAAAGCTGATGAGACATATTCTCCCCCTGAATCTTAGTGAAAAACCGGAATCCGATGACAAAAGAAGAAATTCTCAATCAACGCTTTAAAAAGCTGAAAGCACTAAAGTACCCCCTATCTAGTAAGTGCTTAATGAATTCTTTTTTGATAACGAAATACATCATCCATAAACGAGCTTTTTTCTAACCCCCAATGAATTAGTCAGTCCTACCTAAGAAAGGAATGCGATAACCAGAGAGAGAAGGCACAGGGGATGGCCCCATACATCAGAATGCAAAAGGGCTAATGGAATTGAAACAATCAGAAGATTGGAATTCGTAGGTCTTGCCCGTGCGTGTTTGTCCAGCTGGCAGCTAAACCAAGAAGAGAATGAAGAACTAGCAGATGCAGGAAGCAATTGAAGGCGTTCTAGTTTGTTCAATGTAATCGAAGACCTAACAACCAACAAGACCTCTAGTTGCCCTTAGTTGCCAAAGATCAGGAAGCTCTTTGTTATGAAGAAGCCACAAAAAAATCAGAGGAGAATCAAGGTCTAAAGCATATATGGGTTGGCTACGGGTGGCAGCCTTTAGCTATAAAATGTTGCGTGTGTAGATCCTTGACAACACAGAGGAAGTCGGAGTAAAGATGGCATAGCTTTGGCGATCATCACAAAGTTGTCCAACCGAGAAAATTTTTTGAGAGACTGACTTTAGGAACCAACATAGCATCATTAAGATGAAGAACATTGCCAGAACGAGATGATACAGAGATCGTACCAATGTCTAAAATATAGAGTGGGGTGTGGTAACCGGTGAAGACGACACTTTCGCCTTGGTACGGCGAGGATGAGACAAATGTAGCCGGGTTGCTCGTCATATGATGGGTAGCAGCCCCAGTGTAAATGTAAAAAAGCCATTGAGAATCTAGCTTGGAAGATGAATACATAATACCCACGTGATGACTTTTTTGATGCGGAGCAAAACTCGAGTTGCGAGTTGTAAGGCTGTGGACATACGATAGCCATGTGTCCGGAGAGAATCAAAAGTATACATACCCAAGTCAATCATAGAGGAGAACCCAAGATACTCCCATAGGATTGCTGCTGCTGCTGAGTTGAAGACCGGTGCTTTAGGTTATGAAACTAAGGCCACTTACTTGATGATTATTTTGAATGTACTTCCCATGGATCTGTTGGGAAATTGTTGTCGCCATAGATCTTTGAACCGGGCACTGCACTTGAACCGCTGATGCACGAACTTTGTACTGTTGTTGTTAGTCAAACAGTTACAGTTGCTGTGAGAGTAGCGTGGCAGGGAGCACACTTGACAGGAGATAGACACGGGCGGTAGAGAGAGAAAGAGGCAAGCCCCTAATTCAAAATAGTTTGTGAGAGGCAAAAGAAAGAATTAGGACTTCAAAATGCATAGGTTATTTTATATGATCAGATCGCTTTATATCTTGTTACCAAAGCATCTTCAAAGTCTAACCCCCATGGCAAGGGCGTTAGCAGCAGGGCAAGAAGCACATAAGCCAGGAAGGAGCCCTTAGATGTACATGGAGGATCTGTAACTGCTGGCACAGGGTTACTAGTCAACTGGTTCTAGTTCGATGTGAAGGGAATACTTTTTGCGTAGTAGAGTTTTAATCTTATCAAAATAGATGGCTTCTCCCGCTGCTCCTGTTTATGTCGCCACCTATGCCACCCATGCCTATGCTTCTTTGGGTTCCCCTTTTTGATCATTTTTATAAAGGGGGGTGCTGCTACCCGTTAAAAAGCTTTTCGTAAAAAAAAAAAAAAGGGCATGGGGCTTGAAGACCCTACCGCATTCCGGCCCCGGGGCCCTCAATTAATTGGTCCTCTCTCTGGCACTTGAAAGTCTGCAGCACTCGAAAGCTGGGAAACGAAAGAAAGGTGGGGTGACTCGTCGCCGTCCCCCTTACTTACGCCCTATTCTCTCAACAATAAAGGTCGAACCCCTTAAAAAAATGAAGGCTTACTCTGCTGCAGCGGCCCCCGCGCTCCCCGGTAACAGGGCGTTGAGCAAGGTTTTGTAGGCATATGATTAAGCATAACGTGCATATCGCATAGTTTGAGCAATCATTCGAAGAAAAAAGATTCTTTCATCAATATTTTGGAGATATATATTCATCAGTCCCCTATCCGCCGGCCCAACCAAACTCTTAGTGTTAGCCCACATTTTCGACATGCCACCAACATTCAGAACAGCCCTCCGGGTTCAACACTTACCCTATCATAACAGATGAAGCGGCCCCGACTTGACCCCTGCAAACAAACCCTATTCCTCCTGTTCTCTGAAACTTGGAGCGGCCCTTCCGAAAGAGCATTCCAGCTTAACTTCGTCTTCATCCAACTCGATTCCCAAGAATGCAAAAGTTCTCCCGCTAACTCGTGCCAAACCCTTAAGTTAAGAGGAAAAAAATAAGTCCACTGACAGTACCTTTTTACCTTTTTACACTTCCCGTGCTCTTACAATATCTTTTATAAGAGAAAGAGACATGGAAGAGAGTTTCACCAGGTCTCCTTTTCTCTGCACTCCTGTTGCTTGCCTTACTCGGGCATTCTGCCTTAGGGCAAGCGGGTTCACTCTGATCCCGACTCAATGATAGATATCAGGTTAGAACCACCAGTCAGATAAGGGGAGAAATCCTCATCAAGCATAACGGCTTTTATCACTAAGAGAAGACATGATCTCCTGTTCAGGCTAATCAATTAACTCAATCGATTAGCGTAGATGAAGAGATTGGCTCGTTGATCTTTGATTCGAGAGTCTTCCCGGCAGGCCTAACTAGTTGAACCCCTTATGGGCTAATCCATCAGATGGCATGGTTTAGGTCCCCAGGCAAGGCGTGAACTTTGAGTTTCCTACTCACCATAGCGCTATTAGGTTGTCTTAAAGAAGTAGAGACTTCGTACGTACCAGCACTTATCTTAGTCCTCTAAGGCCAAGACCTGACTCAAAAGAAATGCGTATGGTAAGAAGATAGACTACCTCATTCTATCCCATCTTCATCAATGCTATTGGTGTGGAATGGTGATTTCCCCATCTGTCTGTAGCGGGGAAAGCCGCTTGAAGCTCAGCCTGTCAAAGACAAAGAAATATACCTTTCTAGACATCAATTTAGACATCAATCTTCTTACTGAGAAAACCACGTTTAACCAAACATATGGGTCTGAATCCATATTCTGAGAAAAAAGGATTTCTAAGGCAATAGATAGCCCAACAGAAAGAAATGAAAGATTGACTTCCTGATCGCCTTCCGAGCCCGTCAACTGACAGCTTTCATATGGATTGTTTATTTAAAAGCGACTAATAGGAGCATGCGAGTGGAGTGAAAAGCCTCCAAGCTAGTAAAGGATTGGTTCTTCAACCGACGCAAAGACCTAGCGCTTTCCCCTTGAACTGGACTTGATTCCCGCACTTAGCTTAAGAGCTAAACTGCCGAAAGCCCTTTTCTATATAGTATCATCACAGCACCCGAAAAGCAGGGAAGGGAAAGGCTTACCGAACATGCCCGGCCCTAACTGAGTTAATTGATCAATCATCACCGCAACTTTGACTCTCAAACAGAAGAGACGGAAGAAGCGGAACATTTCATATAAGCAATCACCTATGCCCTAACAGCTTTCACCGAGTCTACCTTTAGAGCGACTTGCCCTCGAGTACAGGCTAACCAAAAGCTACAAGCGCACAGTTCGGCAAGCAAAGCAAACGGGAATCAATCAAGACGCTGCATATAAAGAAGTGATCTACAACCTTCCCTAATTTCATGAGAACTCTTGCTCTTAGAAGTCAAAGAAAGCCCTAGAGCACGGAAACGGAACTATAAGTCCTAGCCCCGGAACAAGACAGATTGTCTTTGATCCTTATAACGGTTTGATAGAAAGAGCGAATAACCTGACTTGACTAAGAAAGAGTACAGGACCAAGACCGGAAAGTCACGCTTTGATCTCCTTTAGCAAGGAAAAAGCTTTCAAACGCGTATTCGCTGTTGCGAGCCGACTGAACAAGTGGATTTGATTCCTTTGCCTTCTGCCTTCCTGCTGACCTAATACCCTTCGACTATTATCCGATGCCGCTTCTCCTCCGATCAAGACCGGAAGAAGGTAGGTCAGCTCGATCTAGCTATCCTGTTTCGGATTGGACGGGGATGAAGCTAGTCTTCTCTCTGGCATGGATAGGCTTTATTCTCGCTCAGCGAGTTGCTCACCTTCCGGGGACAGATGGGCTGGGTCGGTAGCTGTGACAATAGGAGTTTCAGTCTTAGGCTTTTCTGTGTACCCAGACAAAAGGAAAGGGTAATGGTTATACACCTCTTACCACATTCACTACTTCCAAAGAACTCAAGGACTGGACGACGGAGGGACTTAGAAAAACCTACTAGCAACCTCTCCGCTTCCTATACTTAGAAAATGATCCCAATGAAGCCAATGGTGAGACAAAAGGAACCCCAGGATTGATTATTCCCTTAGGCCTATTCTCACTCCTTCAACTAAGAAATTCAAATCAGCACTTGAAGCAGGAGTCTAGCTAAGGCTAGTGCGCTATAATTCAAATGTCTTGTTCTATTCTAAGGCTCGGACGTGGAGCTGGCTCTATTAATCGATAAGCAGCGGTTGCTTACCCACGGACCCGTAAGCCTTCTAGGCAAGTGCATAAAAGAGAGAGAGGGGAGGTAGCTTCCAGAAAGATAGAGTTTTCACACAAAGGCCTTGACTCGCCTATTCGAATCCTTTTTAACTCTTAGGCCTAATATCAAAGTACAGAGGCGAAATGACTAAGATCTTGGTTAACCAGAAGATAGAATCCTATTGTTGAACTGGGGAGGCAGAAGGAAAGACATTCAGGGCTGAAAGAATGGAACTCGCTCTAAGGGAACCCCATTCGCTCAGCTGGAACCCCAACTGGATAGGAATGTACTGCGTATGGAGAGTCAACTGGCACCTTCTTAAACAACCTGCCCGGCTTTCTTCCTTCCTTTTTGTAGCAGCTTAGGGAAGGTATGATGTTTAGGGTTACTCGCTTTCGAGCAACCCTAAACAGCATCCGTTGTTAGCTCCCACTCTTGCGTGCTCGAAGGTCAATAGCAAGACCGATTACCAATCCCGGGGATGAGCTAGCCCAGCAGTTTATCTACGAGTTATATATGAAAGAATCCTAAATTGATAGGAGTTATCAAGGTGTAGCGCAGTCTGGTCAGCGCATCTGTTTTGGGTACAGAGGGCCATAGGTTCGAATCCTGTCACCTTGATGTGAGACTTTCAGGTAATTCCATATGAAATGCAAAGGATGAAAGTCAATATGATGTGACAGCTTTTGAGACACAGGTTTTGAGACAGGCTATTGATTGCTATTGAGATTTTCGATTTCTTCTCTTATGAAATTTAGATTTATAAATAGCAAACAGCTCTTCCTTCCTCTCTTTCCAGTGGTCGAAGCCTAAGATTATGAAAGGCTATGGTTGCCTTCCCAGGACGGCTAATTTTCGTTTCAATCAGCCTGGAATGCTTTTAGGCATAGGGAGGAAGTCAAATCGTGGAGTAATTGCAAGTATGGGATTTGAAATGTCCCCTCAAAAGAACTCTTTTTTTTTCTGTGGCTTGCGCTAAGAAAGCGAGTTCTTGTAGATGCATCCCAGCAAGTGAGAAATATTCAGCTGGTGTCGAGGTGCTCGCTATGTGAGAAGGAAGGCGAATCGGTGTTACAATACCTAGATTTTGGGCGTGCTCCAAGGCCAGGCTGATTTGGGAAACTGCTTGACGACTGGTTTGGAATTCAGAACTGTCATGGTGCACATTTTCCTAGCCTGGGCTTCTCATTGAAGATTTGTAGGTCTTCCTAAGTTTATAGGAAACTCGTCCTTTGCCATAACTGTATGGGGAATGTAGAAGCTGATAAAGTCAGGCATGACAACGCCGACGGTTGATACCAGGCACTGTGTGATGCAAATCCGAGCTGACTTAATTGAGTTAATTAGACTTTGTCGGCTCGTTAGTAAGGTGATGCCCCGGCGACCTGAAGATGCTAAACTTGCTCAAACTTTTGGTGTCATGGATCTTTCGGTAAAGAAATAGAAAATCACTCCTGTTACATGGCCATTCCCTTCTTCATACTGGTTTGTTATCAATTTGGATGGAGCAGCTATTGGTACTCCGGGTCAAGCTGGTACTGATTTTGCTATTCTATTCGGAACTCTCCGGGTTAAGTTATTGCCCTCTCGATGCAAGCTCACGGCAACAAAAGAAAGAATTGGTGCGAGTTCCAGTCAAGTCAGTGCTTGAAGGATTATCTCTATGTGCTGCCCTCATTGTGTCGGTATGTTATGATTACCGGCGATTCTTCTCTTGTTGTGGATGCGAAACATAGGAAAGCTGCTTATCCCATATCCGTGAAGGACACTATGCTCAGGATTTTTCAGATGCTCGGCTCGATTCTTTTGAAGGCTACTACTATTTCCTGTGAGGTCTTCGAGGTAGCGGATAGTTTTTATAATTCATATTAACCCGCGGTTAAGTCAGTGAGAAGCTAGTGATCGGTAAGGCTCTTTAGAGTTTGAGTTCCTTGACAAGCCTTCGGACAAAGCTCAAGGCAGGTGAGGTGACGGGATAGTTGCCGTATGAAGCTTACTTTCTCCTATTGCTCTGTTTTCAAGTGAAAAAGAAGAATTAGGGCAAGCCTGTGTACAAGTGGCTTTTCCGTTGACTTGGATTCTTTCTATGGTGAGTGCGAGGATCTGCAAGACCGACACCTACACCAGAACCAGCGGCTACTGCAGCAGCAACTCCAATAACAATGTTCATTGCCTTCAACTCTAATTGGCTGAAGGATCCAGTGGTGAAAAGTGTTCAAGACTCATGACTGAAGCGTTCTACTTGGTTCTTAAGGTTTTCGGAAATGTCTTATGCCGATTCTTAATTAATACATAGACCAGCGCGAGGACCTACAGCTAATAGACCTGTGCCTACAACAGCTCATACACCTTCGCCTCGAGACTCATAAATCTCTTTCACAAGAATAAATAAAAAAGGCCTCGCAAAGGAAAAAATTTAAAATTAAAAAGAGAAAGGGGAAAGAGATGTTGGTAGGGATCAGCCAACGGGGACTGCCTCATATGGGTACGGGTCATACATAAGAAAAGGGGGAACTTCGATTTCGATTGATGGCAGGCTTGTCTTTCGTGGTCAAACAATAAAAAATACAAGGATATCGAGGGGAGATTAAAGCGAGATAATGAAATTGGAACCAATTGCCTACCCGTCACAGCCGAAAGACCGGCACTTTAATAAGCACCAGTATGATCAATTGTTAGTTAATATTTGCCTGCACCAATAGAATATTTCGATTCATAAGAAGAGACAGGATTGCTAGCTCTGACTGGGACGGGAGAAAGTGTTCGCTTTCCTTCTTCCTTTCTTGATTCCGATCGTGATCATTCTTCAATTGACATTGCCTCTTCCTATTTCGAAAATCTTAAGTAAGATGGCTTGTGATGTGCCAGGTCTATTCCAACACCTTGTCTTGCCTTGCCCTATCACTGAAAGGCCCTGATGGTCACTCGTTACTGGTAACTATCCCCTCGCTCCACTAGTGGTTAGTATGAATAGGAACATGAAAGCAACCGAAGGCATAATAGGAAAAATAGCAACCAGCCAGTAAGCAAGCAGATATTAGCAAGCGCAACTCATATTACCAATTGCCATCGGGAAAGCACACAAGCAGGAATAGTCCAGCAATCGAAAAGGCACTGGTAACTATCTCCTCTGGTTAGCAATCTCTTATTCTCCTCGCTTTACTACTTATTCTTTTTGGTATGGAACAGGCACACAAGCAATAGTTAATCAGGCAGGAAAGCAATTCCAATCCTAATAGTAGGTCTTGCCTAGGTTGAACATGCAACTAAAGGGCATAGTTATGTAAACGTAAGGTTTGCTCCAGCCTATGAAAAGAAGGATGGTCCCAGATCTCTTTTACCTACCGTTAGCTTTGCTAAAGCAGTACTCCCAGGGTAAGGACAGGTGGCATAGCGCAGCCCTCACCAACGTGAGTGACTGGACACCACATCTCGACCAGCTCGTCCAAACGGTTAAAAACCTCCTCAGCGCGAAATCCTGACATGAATACAAACCATTTTTGGGTATTTCAGAAGAGCCAAAGGGCGCTCTCTATGAATTCCTATGGTCATGTCTTTATCCTCCTAAGGGTCTTGCAACGAGTCCGACCCGATCCATACTTAGTAGAGTGTTTACAAAGGTACCCCTAATGTGCTTGAAGAGCCGCCTCCGTCCGTCTCATCCGAAGAAGGAACCAGAACTGGGAGGAAAGGAAAGACAGCCGTGGAGGAGCACGAGGCAGCCGGACCTGGAGACAATGCAGAGAATCGATAAATGATCGGAAAATCGCAAAAAGATGTTTTACCCGCTTTTAGCTTGGCTTGACTACAGCCCTAAGCACAAGGAATAATCGAAAAAAGTCTCTTTGTAAGGTGAAGGCTTCTGATTTGATTAATAGAACAGGAATATGCCACGAAGATTCGAAATGATTAGATGAAGGGCCTAGCGCTTAGGCATGCAGGTGGGAACGCATGTTTAGATAGCTGAACGTGGGTGCGATCGTCATTCCTTACTAATAGAAGTCGGAGAGAAGGCTTGGGGTGATGGGTTTGAAGACAGATTAGGATTAGGACCAACGAGTTCAGTCGTTAAACGTAAGGAGTTTAAGGGCTGGAAGAAGGGGATTGTTTGCGACTAGTAGTAGCAGTAGCTGGCAACGATCTTTGACACATCTATTAGCCGAAGAGGCCTAAGGCTGGTCTCTTTCCTTTCGTACCATCCCTCTTGCTCATTGAGACTTCACTTATAGAGCATCCGATATCCAGTAAATAATAAGGGGAAGGGCTTCTTTTCGACGAAAAGGACAGAGAAGAGGTTCGAAGCGTAGGGCATTCCGGAGTCAAATAGGCGGCTAGCTGGTACTTTGTGCCTATCTCAATGAGAGCTACCGGATTGGCATGGAAGATAGAACAACGAAGGTAGCGGCAGAGATCAAGGTGCGGAAGGAATGCTTACTGGCTAGCACTTTATCTTAGACGTCTATCTCACTCTTTCTTTCACTGTGCCTATCTTGATTCTTAAACAACCTCTCCCGTCCGGTCGAGTCAGCTTCGCTCCTTTATTCGTACATCTCTTTCTCGAATGGAAATATCCCAATAGTCAAGGTAGGAAACTGCGAAGAATAGCATAGTAAAGTAGCCAAGGGAATCAACTCTCCTTCTCAGATGCGGCCTTACGAAGGCTAGGCCCCTTATTCTTGCCTTCCACTTATCGCCTTAAGCTTCCTGCTAATAGATACCTGCTTGCTTACTGGCAATCAATCTATCCTAGAATGCGTCTGTTAAACAAAGCCCTTCCCTCGCTGCTTTGTTCAGCCAACTGTCTTCCGCTCTACTTTTTATTACTTATTACTAGCGCCCTTCACTTCAACTCATACATACTACTTGACTTCCAGCTTATTCCCAAATCAAAGCTACTTGCAACTAAGAGAAGAGCAAGGTGCGTAGCTGGCTTGTTAAAGAAAGCATGGAAAGGTATCCAGAAAGCACAGTAAACGCTATGATATAGGCGCCCTCTCACCTAATACTCGCTACTAAGGATTGAAAGTAGCACAATCGGCTATAGAACTCCAGATCTACGAATAGCCGCGGGCAAGTACCTTTAACAAGCAAGTAGCTAGCTTCCACCTTACTTAACAGCAAGGCGCGAAAGCCTTCGCCTATAGCTTCTTTCTACTTCTACTTAGCAGCCCAAATAAAGTAGCCCTTTAACACACAAGTACGCTCACGCTAGTACAAAAAAAAGTAAGTAAACCACCTTCTCATGTCTCCGGACCTTCTATGAACAGGGTTTTGAACTATAGCAAATAGCCCATTGGTTGAGCTTTGCTCTATGCTGACTTAACTCTTCCTATACCTGCTCGAAGAGGAAAGCCTAAGGAGCAAATAAAGCCTTAGCCCGATCCACTTGTTGTTCGCTTGCTTTCGCTCCTCGCTTTTGTTCAATTATAAAAAAATAACCAACCACTTTGATGGAGATTTGTAGCATCATTCAAGTAAATACAGATTGAGATCGTAGAAACATGAGCTTGTAATATAGCTACACCTAATTCCAGACCGGTTAATGCAAGAACTATAAATAAAGGACCAAGATCTCCTATGAAATAGAAAAGATCATTCATACATAGCATAGTCCAAGCGGATCCACTTAAAATCTTTACTGAACTATGACCGGCCATCATATTAGCAAATAAACGTATTCCTGAGCTTAATGCGCGAAAACAATGAGGGATTAGCTCAAGGAGTACTAAAAAAGGTGCTAAGGGTAGTGGGACTCCTGCGGGTAATGAGATACTTAAAAAATGAAGCCCATTTCTTTGAAATCCCACTATAGTAATACCAAGAAAAAGAGAAAATGAGAGACCTAAAGTAATGAGAAAATGACTTGTCACTGTGAAGCTATAAGGTATCATACCCTGGGGATTACGAAATAACGAAAAAGTAAAAGTGACCGAGATGCGAGGGAAAAACTTTTGTTTCACATTTCCGGAAAGACCACCTATTTGTTCGTTTACCGGGTTTAGCACGAAATCATAAATAAGCTCTACCAAGGATTGCCAAGCATTTGGTACTGAGTTTCCTCCTCCCTTTTTAGTAACAAAATGAACCAGAAGTAGGACCAAACTGAGAGTTAGCAGCATAAACAAAGATGGATTTGTGAATGAGAAATACAAGTTTCCTATCTTCATAGGAATCAATGGGAGAATGGCAAATTGCTCAAGTGGGCTGTTGGGCGTAATCGTAAGAAACACTTTTCATTTCATCATCCCTGTAGTTCCGCTTCTTGCTCTCAAAATTAGGAAAGACTTGTCGGAAATCGCCGGTTGGCTTAGTCCAACCAAAAAAGACATGGGAATTTTAGGCGTAACATTCTTTTTCTTCTCTTACGAGATTTTGAGTGCCTTCAAAACAACTTATTCTATTTCGAAGCTCCTAAAAACAAGCCCTTCTCTTATATACGATAGCACCCGCCATGGATGATACGAGTACCTTTCTTGCTCGTCTCTTGATTGAAATGGAAATGTATTTGGCTGCCCCCCTTTGACGTTGACGGAAGTCTAAACTTTTTGGCTTTTTCTAAATATTAGATTAGATCATAGTTGAAATTATATGCTTTGGGGATCTTTGCCTTTCATCTGCCGAACTTCCCTTTTTGCAACCAGATTCGGCTTGGGGATTCCTTCAGAAAGGGGAGCTTCTCCTTTGATCTTGATTTGGTTATCTAACATTCAAGCCTGTTGGGAACTGGTTTCGCCTTTCTCATCAGGCCTTGACTTTAGGAAGTTCTTTGGAATCTCCTTTGAAGTTTCTTCAACCTGCTCCTGAGGAAACTGCCCCCAGAATGGGTCTTCTCCTGTTACCATCTGAATAGCATTGGTTTGTTCTGTTGAGGGAGGGTCCACAAAAACTGACTTAGAGAGAGTGCTGTTCCCTTCCTTAAACTGTTTTTCCACCCAATCCTTGAAGATGAAGCAATCTTCTATTCTAATATAATACTAAGTTCAGGTTGGTATGGCCCAATACTTTCATTCTCTTTCGTCTCTCGTCTTTCGAAATAACATAGATAAATAAGAGTGGATCGAGGGAATCTAATCTAGACTATAGATTGCACGAGCCTATCAATTCAATCTATCTTTTTCTTCCGTCTTTCCCCTTTGCCTAAACTTAAGGTGACCGTCATATCTGTGATCAGGACTTAGAACACGAATTCCTCTTTTCTTTGAATTCTCCTCTTTCAATACGGAGCTCGCCTATCATTCTAATACCACTGGAACAATCAGATTCTACCAAAAAGATGGAAGAGAAAGAGTTTGACAGAGAAGAAGCAGGATTTGAAGAAGACTTGGCAAGCGGGGGAATCGAATCAACCCGAACTTCTAATGGGCGTGCAAAACCAAAAGGATAGACATTACACAAGGAGAAGGGCACGCCCAATGGCTTTAAGTTAAGGGTTTAAGTAAGACTGGATTGGATGAAAACATTAATTATAATTATAAAGATTATAGAGACCGGGCATCCCAATCTTCCTAAATGGAAGAGAAGGAAATCTCTCCAAGGAAAGCTATTCCAACTTCAACTGGATCAGGCGCTGCTTATGTATCATATCAATGGAAACTGCCACTGAAAGTGGATCGCAAGCAGAGGCAAAAGCAAGAGAACCAAGTTAACCAGAACTGGCAGGAATACAAAAGCATCTTATATAGATAGGAAAAGACATCTAGCTCTTATCATGAGCCCTACTAGGACTAGGAAGATTCTCGTTCGACCAAGGACTGCATTTGGATGCGATGCGCTTGCCTTTTACTGATTGACCTTGGCAGCTTCTTCCTTTCTTGGCTCGCTTGCGCGCTTGATCCGATTGATATGATAAGATAAGACCCACGCCGACTTTCAATAGTCTCACTTGGCATACAATCACTTGTCTCCTTCTTGTTGTCTGTGTCTGGCTTGTCCGCTCTTCCAGTGAAAGCTCCGGGTTAAACTCCCAATCCTACTTTTTCCTACTGGAGCGAGCTTCTACCACTTCTAGAAGCGCTTTCTGGCTTTCGGGTTAGGAGTGAACTTCCTTGTGCTCTTACTTATAAGGTAAGGGCCTATCTTAAAGCAGAAAAAGACGAGTTCTAGTAGTCTAAGTCCAAAACCCCATTTGATAGAGTTTCCTCCGACACAGCCCTTTCAGTCCGATCTCCCTATCAGGTTTGCCTACGAGCGATAGAGCCGAGCCAGTTGTTGGAGTTTCATTGCTAAGCTCAAAACCATTGGGTGAAAGAAAGCTCCTTAAAGTAAGGATTGTAATCACAATCCCATACTATTGCATTTCGAGTGCCAAGGGTTGGAATGCTAAAGTCCTCTTTATTGGTCAGTGTTTTTTTTGGCTAAGATCTTGTGTCAGACCTTCTCCTTTTCTTTTAAAGGCCTTCTCTTTTCGATTCCGTGTGAATTGAATTTCCAGTTGGAGTACCTTTCTTTCTCTTTGTCATACCTTATGCCTTCAGTTGCTTTAGGAAAGTGTATCACTGCTTTCTTGCTGATTAGAGCTGGCTTTTGGAGTTGCCCCAGGAGCGGACCCGTGTAACTAACGGGGGTTCGAGGAGGTTGCCTTGCTTTCGCAGCAGTTCAAAAGCCTGCGAAAAGACTTCCATGTTATCCGTCAGTTACACCGATCTTTGGAATGGCTTTTCCTGCCTTCTTCTCGAGTCTGGATACCCGCATTCTAGGTTTCTTTCGCCGCCCTTCTTAGTCTGGCCATAGACTTGACTTTGTCTTTCAGGCTGGGTTGTTGTTGCTTACCTTGTTCCTTGTTGGATAGTCATAACTTCTCTCAAATGAGAGTCCTGTGTCTTATCTAGACCTAGACCACTGGCAGCCTTAGCTAGAGCCACTGTAACATTGAGATGCGTCCTGCCTTGAACGAAGATGAAGAGAGAAGAGACTCCTTGGAACGTCAAGTTCGGATCATGGCCTTTCCTATCTGCCAGCAACCTCCTTGCGCGGTTGGAAAACCCCTCGTTGTGCGGCTCTAGGCATCCTGGGCTGACAGCACTTCGAGAGGCCTCGCCTCGCTTAATTAAGAATCCATCATCAAATGCTTTTCCATCTTACAGGCACTACGATCACACTACGATACTGCCCATCATGTACAAGGTGCATGAGGAAGCGCGTAATAAGTATTAAAGTTCGGATCTGTACCAGTCGGTCAACTTGCCGTTCCCTACGTGCTCTTGTCCTTTCTGAATTTAGAGTCTAGCATATTTGAACTTGGTACAGCTTCACGTCCAGAATACACAGATACCCGTTGGACGTTGTCTTCGTTCAGAGGGATTAAGATCTGCACGTACATAGTTGCCGTATTGAAATGAATCTGGTTAAATCGACGTGGAGTATATTCGTGAGTCGCTTTAGAAGGAATACCTGTTCGTAATCGCACAAGTTGCCAGTAAAAGGGCCGGGCCGAAAGTAAGCCTGGGCAATGGTCGCGTGGTCGGGTGGGACCCGCCCTAAAATTTGTGCCTGAGAAAATAGAGGCATCAATCATATTCGCCCAAGGACAAGGTTTTAGACTTTTCTAGTATTAGGAGGGTCATAGTAAGGGGTATTACCGAAAAGAGACTGGGGAAGTACCACCAGGGCATGGCTTCATTGATCTTCCGCGCGTCATCTGTCAGAAATCTATGATATGACCTGCGCGGCAAGAGATTTTAATATTCTAATGAAAACGAAAATCGAGGTTTTCATAACAGCCTGCCTTGCAACAAACGTAGAATAGGCACATCACCAAAGACCCACTCCTTGGGCTGCAAGGACCGGATTGTTCTGCGGGTTGCAAAATATCCACCTATGTGGAAAACCAATACCCTATAATTAATTGAGCACAGACAATGCAAGTACGAATGCCTGAGTACCAACACAAAAATGTATAGATAGATATATATAAATATATATATGCGAAGTGTAGAGAATGGTTGGGGATTCGCCAGAGTTTACTCCTGCTTCTCCTCCACACTGAACAGCTGGTAGAATTGTGTCGGAGGAGATAAGAAGCATAAGACTTGTCTCACCCTTGGTGGGGTCCTTCATCGATTCGCAGGCATT